ATATATATATATATATAATATTCCTATATTAATTAAAATTCAAACTTTAATTATATTGTACTTCAAGGATATTAAGATCTTTCTTCTCAGGCCCGATTTTTCCCGCTATCGGGCCTGAAAGATATTTATCCTTAAATAAAAATAGAAACAACACATTAATAACAATTTCATATATGTAATATATTATAATACTTACATAGACTCATTCTAAAGAAAATAATTTAACATATAATTAGAATGAGTCCTATAAATTAATATAAATATATATAATAATACTCCTATATTAATTAAAATTCAAACTTTAATTATATTGTACTTCAAGGATATTAAGATCTTTCTTCTCAGGCCCGATTTTTCCCGCTATCGGGCCTGAAAGATATTTATCCTTAAATAAAAATAGAAACAACACATTAATAACAATTTCATATATGTAATATATTATAATACTTACATAGACTCATTCTAAAGAAAATAATTTAACATATAATTAGAATGAGTCCTATAAATTAATATAAATATATATAATAATACTCCTATATTAATTAAAATTCAAACTTTAATTATATTGTACTTCAAGGATATTAAGATCTTTCTTCTCAGGCCCGATTTTTCCCGCTATCGGGCCTGAAAGATATTTATCCTTAAATAAAAATAGAAACAACACATTAATAACAATTTCATATATGTAATATATTATAATACTTACATAGACTCATTCTAAAGAAAATAATTTAACATATAATTAGAATGAGTCCTATAAATTAATATAAATATATATAATAATACTCCTATATTAATTAAAATTCAAACTTTAATTATATTGTACTTCAAGGATATTAAGATCTTTCTTCTCAGGCCCGATTTTTCCCGCTATCGGGCCTGAAAGATATTTATCCTTAAATAAAAATAGAAACAACACATTAATAACAATTTCATATATGTAATATATTATAATACTTACATAGACTCATTCTAAAGAAAATAATTTAACATATAATTAGAATGAGTCCTATAAATTAATATAAATATATATAATAATACTCCTATATTAATTAAAATTCAAACTTTAATTATATTGTACTTCAAGGATATTAAGATCTTTCTTCTCAGGCCCGATTTTTCCCGCTATCGGGCCTGAAAGATATTTATCCTTAAATGAAAAATAAGTTTAAATGGATTTGTATATCGATATAATGTAACACTAAAAGATTTATAGAGATAGATAATATTTTAATTTAAAAATTTATAATAGGTACACTTTTTATTAAGTTTCGTTGAATAAAGTAACTTTTTTCATGATAAAAAATGTGTAAAAAAAAACCCGAAAACCCATATGGATACATAAATTTATACCTTTAAAAAGTTTTTAGTTCAGAATTTTTAAAAGGCCTTTTATACAATCAGACAACCCGAAATCGACCTATAAGTGTTTTTTAAGCCCTGTTAAAATTTTGCTTCAAAATCGATTTTTAACAATCAGACAACCTAAATTTTCCCTACTCTATTAAAGTGTTTATGCACATAAAAATTTGATTTTTATAGAGATACAAATTATCTAATAGAAATAATTAAATTTCTATAAAAACTCTTAGTATATTATTTTTAAAATATAAATATAAAAATAAAATTACTTATAAAAAATCTTTATTTATTTTACATATATAGAACTATTAATAAAATGACTAACTAATAAAAGTGCCAGCAGTTGCGGTTATCCTTTTAGTTTAATTATACTATATTTTATTTTCCTTTCTTATTAAAAATTAATTAATAAAAAGTAAAATTCTTATTTTATAAAAATAATTTAATTAAAAATTAAAACTTTAAATTTAAAATAGGATTAGAAACCCTAGTATATTAAAACAAATTTAAGTAATACTAAAATTTTATAAAACTTATTTATAACGGCGGCATTTTATTTTATTAGAGGAACTTGTTTCATAATCGATAAACCCCGATCAATTTTACTTTATATAAAAATTTATATATCGCCATCATTAAGAACTAATTTAAAAATATTATTCTAAATAAATAATAAAATGTTAGGTCAAGGTGTAATTCACATTAAAGAATAAATGAGTTACATTAAAATCTAATTTAAGATTAATTAACCTCAACCAATTATAAAATAGGATTTAAAAGTAATTATTAAATAATATTTATCCTTGAATAAAATAATAAATGTGCACATATCGCCCGTCACCCTTATTACAAAATAAGGTAAGTCGTAACACAGTTGATATTTTGGAAAAAGTATCAAGAACTAAAAAGCTTTATAGTATTTCACTTACACTGAAATGAATCTAAAAAATCATTTAATTACATTTATTTTAGAAAAATCTTTTTTAAATTTTAATTTATATTTTATATATAATAACTGAAAAGGAAAATTAAATTTTTTAAAAGAAATTTCATGTTCTTCTAGTATCAAGATTTATCAAATTATAAAAATATATTTAATTCCCGAATTTTTGAGATCTATAATTTATAATTAATTTATTACAAAACTAATTAAAATATTTTATAGAAATTAAACGTTATTCGTTCAAATAAATATCTGGTATTTTAATAATAATAATATTAAAAATAATTTTTATAAGATAATTTATAATAAAAGTTTCTTTAAATTTAACTACATATAAGAAATTAAAGTATTCAATAAGTTTTAAAACTAATTTTACCTAATGTTTAATAACTTTATTAATAAAATATCCTTTATAAAAAAAAATTATGATAAAATTAGTAAATTACTTAAATAAAATAAAATAACTAATAAATTTAATGACTGTTTAACAAAAACATTTCCATTAGAATTTATTAATGGTAAAATCTGCTCAATGAAAAATTTAATAGCCGCAAATTGTGCTAAGGTAGCATAATCATTTGTCTTTTAATTAAAGACTAGAATAAAAGATTTAACATTTAAAATATTTCTTTAAATTATTTATTAAAATTATCTTAAAAATAAAAAGACTTTTATAAAAAAGAAAGACGATAAGACCCTATTGAATTTTACTAAAGTTTAACTGGGGCAGTAAATCAATTATTATTTTAATAAAAATATTTATAAAATAGACCTAATAGAATCAATAAAATGAACAAATTACCTTAGGGATAACAGCGTAATAAAATTTTTAAGATCTTATTTAAAATAAAGATTGCGACCTCGATGTTGATTTAATATCCTAATTTACGCAATAGAAAATTAAGAAAGTCTGTTCGACTTTTAAATAATTACATGATTTGAGTTCAGACCGGTGTAAACCAGGTCGGTTTCTATCTTCTTTATATTTCTTCTAGTACGAAAGGACCTAAGAAATTAGTTAAACTATTATATTGGCAGAATAATGCATTAGAATTAGAATCTAATTAACTAAAAATATTATTCTCTATTAATTTCATTTTAATTTCAATTAGAATTTTAATTAGAGTAGCTTTTTATACTATTTTAGAACGAAAAATCCTTAGTTACATACAAATTCGAAAAGGACCTAATAAAGTCGGATATTTAGGTTTATTACAACCTTTTAGAGATGCTATTAAACTATTTAATAAAAACTTAATTTCATTAGAATCCATAAATTTTTCTTTATCTTATTTAACCCCCTCATTATCTTTATTAACAATAATTATTATAATCCCAATTATTTCATTTAATTCTTATTCTCTTATAGATAATAAACATAATATACTTTACTTTTTTATTTTATCAAGAATAGGAGTTTATTTTATTCTCTTAATCGGTTGATCCTCTAATTCAAAATACTGTCACTTAGGATCAATTCGAAGTGTAGCACAAATAATTTCTTACGAAGTATCTTTTTTTATAATTATTTTATTTATTGTTATCCTTTCTCAATCTTATTTATTTTCTCAAATAGAAGAATCACAAATACTAATATATTTTTTTTGAGGAAATTGATTCATGCTTTTTATATGACTTATATCTTGTTTAGCTGAAACAAACCGAAGACCTTTCGACTTTGCAGAAGGTGAATCCGAATTAGTTTCAGGATTTAATGTAGAATATATAGGAGGATGATTTGCATTAATTTTCTTAGCAGAATACATAAGAATATTGATTTTAAGAATAATTTCAACAATTATATTTTTCAAAACAATAAAAACCATTATTTCAATAATAATTCTTCTTATAATTTCTATTATTTTAATTTGAGTTCGAAGAACATTTCCCCGATTTCGATATGATATATTAATAAAATTAAGATGAAAAATCTTTCTACCTTTATCTATAATTTTAATCATTTTTCCCTTATTATTTCATTCTTTATATATTTAGAAATTAAACTTACAAAATTTATGTTTTACTTAAACTAATCAACCGACTTCAAAGAATGATCTTCTTAATTGCTTTCAAAACAATTATTATTAAAGTCATAAAACAAAAAAATCCTGAATTTCATAAATTATTCAAAATATAATATACAATAAATAATAAACAATTCTAAAAATTATTCCTAATTCTATATAAGGAGATTCCACAATACAAGCTCCAATCCATGTTAATAAAACTCAATTAATAAAGAACATTCAAAAAAAAAATTTCATAAAAAAATAAAAAAAAGTTCTCCGAAAACGATGTTTTAGAAAAAAAGGTAGAGTATATAAAATTAATACAGATATAACTAAAGCAATAACTCCTCCAATCTTTCTAGGAACTGAACGAAGAATTGTATAAGCAAACAAAAAATATCATTCAGGTTGAATATGAATAGGAGTAACTAAAGGATTAGAAGATATAAAATTTTCTACATCTATAAAAATATAAGGATATAAAAAACAAATCATTATAAAAAACATAAAAAAAAAAGAAAATCCAAAAATATCTTTAAACACATAATAAGGATAAAATATAATTTTATCACCTCTATTTATTAATCCTAAAGGATTTCTAGATCCTTTCTCATGTAAAAAAAATAGATGTAAAATTACAAAAAACAAAATAATAAAAGGCAAAATAAAATGAAAAGCAAAAAATCGAGTTAAAGTAGGATTACCTACTGAAAATCCCCCTCAAATTCATTCAACTAACAAAACCCCAATATAAGGAACTGCCGATAATAAATTAGTAATTACTGTAGCTGCTCAAAAGGATATTTGACCTCAAGGTAAAACATATCCTAAAAAAGCAGTAGCTATAGATAACAAAAAAATTGAAACTCCTCTCAATCATACTTTTTCAAACCGATATGATCCATAATATAAACCACGACCAATATGAATATATATTAATAAAAAAAATATTCTAGCCCCATTTGCATGAATAGCTCGTAATAATCAACCATAATTTACATCCCGCATTATATGAATAATACTAAAAAAAGACAGACTTACATCTCCTCTAAAATGAAAAGATAAAAATAAACCAGATAAAATCTGAACTATCAAAAATAACCCTAATAAAGATCCTAAATTCCAAAAATATCTTAATCTAGAAGGAGAAGGTAAATCAACTAAAGAATTATTTCCAATTAAAATTAATTTATTATCTTTTCGTAAAGATATAAAAATTTCACATAATCTAATCTATCAAATTAGCCCTTTATTCAGGCATATTATTATATTACACGAAAAGAACCTTCACTTATATATCTTATTACCACCACTAATAATATAATACCTAACAAAAAAGATACTAAAAAAAAACTAAACAAACCTAAATAAGAAACCCATAAATCTATTCTAATTACTCTCATATCTATTTTATATAACCCTCTTCATTTAATAAAAACTATTATTATAAATCTCAATAAAACTATTAAATTATAAATTTCAAAACTTTCATTAGGAATCAAACTAACTATATATGTAAAAATTACTAATACTCCTCTTAATATAACTATTAATAATATATATCTAAATCAAAATCTTCCAATTACTTCATAAATCAAATAAGAATAAAATAAAGTTATAAAAATTAAAATTCTAACCATAAATACAGGTTGCAATCTAACCAAAAAAAATACACCTAATAAAAAAATCAAACTTATCAAAAGTTCTTAATAATTTATTAAAATATCTACTTTGGATGTAGAAAAATCTAAAATAAAATTTATTTTTATCATAATTACCTTAAGAATTTTAAGAATATGTTGATGACGAAAAAACATCTTAATTATAATTCTTAGATTAGAAATATTATTAATCTCATTATTTTTTCATATTGCAACAAATATAAATCTTATTTCTCTTCCTTCATTAATAATTATATTAACAATGATAGTTAGAGGATCAAGAATAAGATTAAGAATACTAATTTCTTTATCAAATTCACATAAATCTTCAAACTCAATTTTCATTAATTTTTTAACTTTTGTTAAAAATTATTATCCCTCTTTCCTTAATCTTTTTAAATAAAATCTATCTTCCTTCTATTACTTTATTTTTAATTTCTCTTCTTATATTAATAATAATTTTAAATTTTAATTCTAATATTATAATATTCAACAATATAATATTCCAAGATAAATTATCATTCATTTTAATAATACTTTCCTTAATTAGAGTAATACTTATTATTATTTCATCATCTAATTTAAAAAACATCTTCACTACTATTTTCCCTATTTTAATTATTCTAATATTAACTTTTCTAATCTCTAATATTATTATATTTTATATTTTATTTGAACTAGTCTTAATTCCAACAATAATATTAATTATAAAAATAAGTAAACAACAAGAACGTTTACAAGCTAGAATCTACTTAATAATATACACTATTACAGCTTCTCTTCCACTTTTAATTAATATAATTTTACTTAAAAATAATTATTCATTTTCCACTTTAAATATTTCTATATTAAAACTTAATATAATTATTATATTTATACTAGCTTTCTTAGTAAAAACACCAATATTCTTTACTCATCTTTGATTACCTAAAGCTCACGTAGAAGCCCCATTAGAAGGATCAATAATTTTAGCTGCAATATTATTAAAACTAGGGGGATATGGATTAATTCGTTTCCTACCAATATGTATTAAAAAAATAAATTCATTAAGAAACTGAATTATTAGAATTAGTTTTATTGGAGCATGTATAACAAGTATAAACTGTATTCGACAAAAAGATTTAAAATCCTTAATTGCTTATTCCTCCGTAGCTCATATAGGATTTGTTTTATTAGGATTATTTTCAATAATAAAAATAGGATTAATAGGAGCAATTCTTATAATAATCGCCCATGGCTTATCATCCTCAGCTCTTTTTTTACTTACTAATGACTTATATTTCAAACATCACTCACGAAACATTATATTATTCAAAGGAATAATTTCCATCTCTCCTAATATTACATTTTGATGATTTATATTTTCAATAATTAATATTTCAGCTCCTCCTACAATCAACACCATAAGAGAAATCTTTATTATAATAAGAACTCTTATTTGAAATAAAATAACATTAATTATAATTTTTATTTCATCAATTATAGTTACTTCTTTTTCTATAATAATATATTTAAACATCTCACATAATAAAAGAAATACCTTATTTTTAATTCAAACTCCTCATAAAATTTTTCTATCTTTATTTATTCATTTAACACCTCTAATTATTTTAATTATAAAAATAGAAATACTAATTTAATTATCTAGTTTATAAAAACAATAACTTGTGGTGTTACAAATTCTTATATAAATTTAACTTCTTTATTAATTTTAATTTTATCAATAGCTTTATTATTATTAAGAACATTTATATTATTTAATAATATTTTTATCTATTTTACTTTACCTATCGAAATTATAATTTCCTTCCAAATACAAATTAGAACAATACTAGATTGAATATCATGTATATTCATAAGAACTGTACTAATAATCTCAAGAATAATCCTAATATATAGAATATATTATATCCCTAACAAAGAACATAAACAATTTTTCCTTATATTAATAATATTTATTTTATCAATAATAATTTTAATTCTAAGAAACAATATTTTATTAATGTTATTAGGTTGAGATATACTAGGAATTTCTTCATATATTCTAGTAATTTACTACCAAAATTATTCTACAGCTAGATGTGGTTCAATTACCCTTTTAAGAAACCGTATCGGGGATATTATAATTCTATTATCTATTAGAATACTTTTATCTTTAATAAACTGAGAATTAAATATAAACGAATCATTTTCACTTCTAATTTTAATCATATTAATATTAGCTAGATGCACAAAAAGAGCACAATTTCCATTTTCAGCCTGACTTCCAATAGCAATATCTGCTCCTACTCCTATTTCAGCCTTAGTCCATTCCTCAACATTAGTTACAGCAGGTATTTATTTAATAATTCGAATATCTTCTATTATTCATCCTATAATATTAATTTCCCTTATAATAATTTCTTCAATCACAGCTTTATATGCTGGAATATCAGCTAACTGAGAACAAGATATAAAAAAAATTATTGCTTTATCCACTCTTAGCCAAATAGCCATAATAATATTTGCAGTATCAATAAAATCAAGACCACTGAGATATTTTCATTTAATTATTCATGCATATTTTAAATCTCTAATATTTATATGTGCTGGAATTATAATTCATGAATCATCATATCAAGATATACGTATAATAAAGATAAATTCAAATTTTAATCCTTCAATTAATTCAATCTTAGGAATTTCCAATATAGCCTTAATAGGATTACCATTCACTTCAGGATTTTTTTCAAAAGACTCTATTATTGAAAACATGATTTCATCAAAACTAGAATCTTTATTAACATTAATAATAATTATATCAATCGGAATAACCTCATCATATTCCCTTCGAATAATATATTTATCAAACAAATCATTAATTAAAAACAAACCAGATTCTATTAATCATACTAATATTTATTCTAATAACCCTATTATCTTAATAAGAACAACTCCTATTATTTTAGGAACTTTAATACTATGAATAATGAATCCACAACACATATTTATATTTCCAAACTATTATAAAATATTAATTATTATAACTTTAATTACAGGTTTTCTAATCGGAATATTACTTTCTTTCAAAAGATATTTATATAAATCATTAGGACAATCATCAATCTCATTATGATTTACCCACTTTTTATCTACAAATTTATCTACATCATTTTACCCTTTAATAAATATCTCATTTGAAAATGATAAAAACTGACAAGAAAATTATGGTCCTAATAAATCTTTCAATAAAACTTCAAAAATATCTTTATTTCCAGAAACTTCAAAATCTTCAACATTATTAACTCTTATAATAATTTGTTTACTTCCTATAATATTAATTTAATTTATTTAGCCTATCCTAGAGCACTTTACTGAAGATAAAGAAGACTAATACATCTTCATCATGAAATAATGACGTTATAACACTATATATCCTTATCTTTCTTCACTTAAGTCGAAATTAAGCCGCATTCGCTAATTATACGTAGCACTATGCTATTAAAAAGTTAGCAACTTCTCAATTAACTATTCGTATGTTTCCATATTAACTGATTGCAAATCAATTTAAACTTCCTTCATTTCATTAACAATGAAAACGCTTATACAGCTCTTATTAAAATAATTCTATTTGGCAGAACAAATGCATTAAGTTTAAGTCTTAATTATAAATTAATTTTTCATAATAAAACAATCTAACCAATCTAATGAACCATAAAAATACTCATAAAAAAATCCTATTATTAAAACAAAAATAAAAAAATAAAATAAATAAACTCCTATAAATCTAACTATTACATAAGGAATAGGTAATATTAAAGAAATTTTTACATCAAAAATAATAAATAAAATAGAAAGTAAAAAAAAACGATAAGAAAATACAACACGAGAAACAGAATTAACATCAAAACCACATTCATAACATCTTATTATCTCATAAAAACTATCTAATTTTAAATATAATAATAAAAACAAAAAATAAACTAAAACAACTAAAAATAAAGATTCTATTAAAATATAAAACAAAATTAATTCACCTTTTAATTGGAAATTAAACATACATTATACTTCTACATCAATTTTAAGTTCCTCATCAATATACTACTGAAAATAAAAATAACCAAACTACATCTACAAAATGTCAATATCAAGCAGCAGCCTCAAACCCAAAATGATGTCTTTTAGAAAAATGATACTTCAAAAAACGATATCAAATAATAAATAAAAATAATCTCCCAATTATTACATGAAATCCATGAAATCCAGTAGCTATAAAAAAAGTAGATCCGAAAACAGAATCACTAATACCAAAAGAAGATATATAATATTCAAAACCTTGAAATATTAAGAAATAAATTCCTAATATTCAAGTAATTATTAAAGAAATTTTAGCCCCTTTTCAATTCTCCTTTAAAATTATCTGATGAGCTCAAGTTACACTAACTCCAGAGCCTAGTAAAATTACCGTATTTAATAAAGGAACTTGAAAAGGATTAAAAGGAAATACTCCTAATGGAGGTCACTCCGAACCTAATTCTACCGTAGGACTCAATCTAGAATGAAAAAAAGCTCAAAAAAAAGAAAAAAAAAAAAAAACTTCTCTAACAATAAATAAAATTATACCTAATATAAGTCCTTTTAAAACCACACTTGAATGAAAACCTTGAAAGGTTCTTTCACGAATTACATCTCGTCATCATAATAAAGCAATAAAAATTAATAAATAAAATGATATAAAAAACAAATCTCTTTCTATAAATACAAAAAGCTTAATTAATCCAGTTACTAGAGCAAAAGCTCCAAAACCTCTCATTAAAGGTCAAGGAGATATATTAACTATATGAAAAGGATGAAAAAACTTTTCCAAAAGTTAATAATATTCTAAAGCATATAATAATAATAAAATTCTAAATACAAAACCCTGAATAATTGTTACTCCAAATTCTAATACTAATAAAATATTTTGTAAAATTAACGAACCAATCGTTCCAAATATTCTAATTAAACTAATTCTAGAAAGTAAACCTATAATTAAATGTCCAGCTATTATATTAGCCGCTAATCGAATAGAAAGAGTAAAAGGACGAATTAAATGACTAATTCTTTCAATAAGAACTATCAAAGGAGCTAATATTATTGGTCTTCCCTCCGGAACAAGATGAGCACATCTTTTTTTAAAATTAAAAGAAAATCCTATTAAAAAAAAAGATATTCAAAAAACAATCCCTAAACCTAAAGTAATTAAAGGATGAGCTGTTCTAGTAAAAATAAAAGGAAATAAACCTAATATATTTCTAAATACTAAATATAAAAATGTTATTACAGATAAAAAATTTAAAGCTATATGATTAGGAATAGAAACTTCCTTAAAAACCTTTCTTACTTCCATAAATAAGATTTTAAAAATCTTATTTAAACCTCTTTCAACTAAATAATATTTTCCTGGAAAATATAAAAAAATTAAAAAAATAATAATTCAATTTAAAGAAACTCCAAAATAAGAAGTAGGATCAAATACAGAAAATAAATTTATTATCATAAAAATCTTAATAATATTTTATTTCTCTTATCTTCTTTAAAAATTATTAACTCTATTTTTTTAAAATTGTAAAAAATCACTAAAACTATTAATAATATAAAAATTATAAAAACTCTATTTTTTCAATAAAAAGGTATTAATTGAGGAATAAACTCTACTTTAATTTGACAAATTAATATTATAATTAACTAAATTTATCATAATTAATTTAAGAGACTAATACCTAACTTCGGCCACTTACTTAAAATCATTTAGTTAAAAATTCTATTCGAGGAACAACTATAATTAAAATAGGTATAAATCTATGATTAGCCCCACAAATCTCAGAACATTGACCTCTAAAAATTCCTATACGATTAAAAATATAAAATAATTGATTTAAACGCCCAGGAACAGCATCAGCTTTAACTCCTAAAGAAGGGATTGTTCAAGAATGAATTACATCTATTCTAGAAATAATTATACGAATATTACTTATATAAGGAATTACTAAAGAATTATCTACATTTAATAAACGAAATATAGGTTTATCTTCAGATAATATATAAGAATCAAAAGATTTAAATCCTAAATCTCTATATTCATATGACCAGTATCATTGATGACCCATTACTTTTACAGTAATATCATAATCAGCTGTCTCTTCTATTAAATAAAGTAAATGAAGAGAAGGAAATGCAATTAGTAATAAAAAAACAGCAGGTATAGCTGTTCAAATTCTTTCTAAACCTTGTCCATGAAATAACCCTAAATTAAAAAATTTATTTAAACAAGAATTAATCAATACATAACCTACTATAATTATAATTATAATTATTACTATTATAATATGGTCATGAAAAAAAATTAAATGTTCTATAACCGGAGAAACCCCATCTTGAAACAATAATATACTTCAAGTTGGCAAAAATTCTTTCATTTAATAAATTCAATTGATTAAAAGTATGATCTAAAGGAGGAATATTATTAATTCATTCTAATGATGCATTTAAAAAATATTCATTTATTCCAAACAATTTTATAACTATCCCCTCCCAAACAATATATATAAATAATATTACTGCAAATAAAGATAAAATTGATCCTATAGAAGAAACTATATTTCAAAAAATAAAAGCATCAGGATAATCTGAATATCGACGGGGTATCCCATTTAATCCTAAAAAATGTTGAGGAAAAAAAGTTATATTAACACCTAAAAACATAACAAAAAAATGAAGTTTAGTTATTTTTTCTTTTAAAACTACACCAAAAAATAAAGGAAATCAATAAGTAATTCCTGCTAAAATAGCAAATACAGCTCCTATTCTTAAAACATAATGAAAGTGAGCAACAACATAATATGTATCATGTAAAACTACGTCTAAAGATGAATTAGATAAAACCACCCCAGTAATTCCTCCTAAAGTAAATAAAAAAACAAAACCAATAGATCATATTATAGGACTTCTTATTTTAAAATAAGAACCATGAATAGTAGCTATTCATCTAAACACTTTAATCCCTGTAGGGACAGCAATAATTATAGTTGCTGCAGTAAAATAAGCCCGAGTGTCAACATCTATTCCTACTGAAAATATATGATGAGCTCAAACAACAAATCCTATCCCTCCAATTCCTACTATAGCATAAATTATTCCTAATCTCCCAAATGGTTCCCGTTTACCAACCGATGATCTAATTACATGAGAAACAATTCCAAATCCAGGTAAAATCAAAATATAAACCTCAGGATGACCAAAAAATCAAAATAAATGTTGAAATAAAATAGGATCTCCTCCTCCTGCTGGATCAAAAAATGAAGTATTAAAATTTCGATCAGTTAATAATATAGTAATAGCACCAGCTAAAACTGGTAATGATAATAATAATAAAATAGCAGTAATAAAAACAGATCATACAAATAAAGGAATTTTTTCTATACTTATAGAACTTAAACGTATATTTATAATAGTAGAAATAAAATTAACAGCACCTATAATAGAAGAAGCTCCAGCTAAATGCAAAGAAAAAATAGCAAAATCTATAGATCTTCCTATATGCCCAACTGTAGAAGCTAAAGGAGGATAAACTGTTCATCCAGCTCCAACTCCTATCTCCACTATAGAAGATATAAATAACAAAAATAAAGAAGGAGGAAGTAATCAAAAAGATAAATTATTTATCCGAGGAAAAGACATATCTGGAGCTCCCAATATTAAAGGAACCAATCAATTTCCAAATCCCCCAATTAAAATAGGTATTACTATAAAAAAAATTATAACAAAAGCATGAGCAGTAACAATTACATTATATAAATGATCATCACCTAATAAACTTCCAGAATGCCCTAATTCTATACGAATCAAAACTCTTATGGCTGTACCTACTATAGCCGATCATACCCCAAATATTAAATATAATGTTCCAATATCTTTATGATTAGTTGAATAAAATCATCGCAGTATCTTCTTAGTTTATTAAAACATTAAATTGCAAATTTAAAAATTTATTAAGAAATCACTGATGATGAACTGTAAATTCATATAAGTATCAATATACACTTTTAACTTTGAAAATTAATAGACATTATCTTACTTTATTATATAATTAATATAATTATTATTCCTACAATAAAACCAATAATTCTCATTGTATCTCACCATATATTATTTCCTTTTTCAATTCGATTAATCCAAACTCTATATCTAAAAAATACTATTAAAACATCATAAATCACACGATAATAAATATAAAATATTACAATGGATCTAAAAACTAATACTAACCAAAAAAAATATTCTAAAATAAAAATTCTAATAAAAGCAAACCATTTTAAAAAAAAACCTAAAAAAGGAGGTATCCCTGCTATTCTTAATATTACTAAAACAAATCATTTTTTATATTTTATTTTAATTACATCAAGTAAAGAATCTACTTTCACTTTACCAAAAAAATATACTAAAGGAAAAATTAATATTATATAAAAAATCAAATACACTATTCAAAATATATTTAAAGATATTATTCTTATTATTATCCAACCTAAATGATAAACAGAAGAATAAGCAATTAACTGTTTTAAATCTTTTTGATTAAATCTCCCAAAAACCCCAAAAAATAATCTTACAATAATTACAAAAAATAAACAAAAAGATAAAAATAAAGTTAATAAAATAAAAGGAATAATTTTCTGTAAACATATTAAAACAAAACAAGATATCCAAGAAATTCCATTACAAATTGAAGGAAACCAAAAAAAAAAAGGTCCAGCCCCAATTTTATAACTTATTACTAAACATATTAATTCATTAATAAAATCTTTATTTAAATAAAAAATTCCTATTAATAAAGCTGATCCTATTCTTTGAATAAAAAAATATTTTAAACAAGACTCAATATTATAAATTCTATATCGCTCATATACAAGTATAATAAATATTATTATATTAACTTCTAAACCTATCCAAATTAAAAACCAATCATCCCCTCTTATTACTAAATGAAATCTAATTAAATATATAATAATAAATAATAAAAAATTAGATAATAAAATTAATCATTTATGAGATATGAACTCATTAGCTTTAATTAGCTTAAATTAAT